GACCGATCCATTTACTATCTATTATTTGATTTACAAATCCTTTATATTGTAAGGAGTCAATAGTCAAATGGTTTGGCAATTCCCCGCGGGGGGATGAAACAAGATAATTTTGAATCAGAGCTTTCGATCTTTCTTTATCCTTCGTAGTAATAATATCTCGGGGTTTGCAACGATAACTTGGTATATCCACTATACGACCATTAACTAAAATGTGTCTATGGTTAACTAATTGTCTGGCTCCAGGAATGGTCGAAGCCATACCTAATCGAAAAAGGATGTTATCCAAACGCATCTCAAGTAGTTGTAGTAAAACCTGGCCTGTTGACCCTTTGGCTTTTCCAGCAATATGCACATATTTAAGTAATTGTCGCTCTGTCAGACCATAATGAAAACGCAATTTCTGTTTCTCTTCTAAACGAATACGATATTGTGATCTTTTTCCAGAGCGCAATTGGGTTTGAAGATCACTTCTGGATCTGGGTCTTTTACTAGTTAGTCCCGGTAAAGCCCCCAGCCGGCGTATTTTTTTGAAACGAGGTCCTCGGTAACGAGACATAGAAAGGCTCCTTTTTGATTCACTTTTATTTGACAAAAAAATATAAATTCAGACTGAACTAAAGGATCAGCAAAGCAAAACTCAATTGACTAAAGTCCTACAAAACAGAATAAAATAAATTTTATCAATATTCGGATTTTTTGTATATATAGGAAATTCAAGCGAAGGTTACGTTTTCCAATTTCTTCTGTAGAGATCTAATTGTTCTAGTCAACTTTTTTAGCTATAGCTGCAAGTTACCATGACATAATAGATCGGTGACCCGACATTTAGAGAAAGCGAGAGTAGAAATTTTCAATAATGTAAATAAAAAAATTGATAAAAAAAAAGAGCCGGCTATCGGAATCGAACCGATGACCATCGCATTACAAATGCGATGCTCTAACCTCTGAGCTAAGCGGGCGGATATAAGAGCAAAAGTGTATAGAAATACAGGAAACTATCGGATCTTAGCTATTACCTAGTGATTCTTCTTCTTTTTTTATTTCATTTATTTCTTATTTATTGATTATTTCAATTTCTTCGATTTATTAATTATTAGTTATATATTTTATAGTTATATATTTTATATTCTATTTAGAAAATAGAATATAAAACTATTTAGATCTAGATAAATTAGATATCTAAATAGAAATAGAAATTATATTCATATATATGAAATATATGAAAAGAAAATATCAATGAAATTAAAATTCGAAATGAAAAAAAAAAGAAGAAGAATGAATATCGACCGTTCCACTATTCAAAACTACACTGTAAAAATGAAGGAGGAGAAAAGGCATATATATATGTGGGATATATCTATCCATATTGAATTGCGGATAGATCAATGATAAAATCATTTCATATTGAAAAAAAAAGAGGGTTCATCCAATATAGATGAAATGATAGAATATAGAATAGAATAGAGGGTGGGCAAAAAAAGAAAATAGCAGCATACACTTTTTCAATATAGGAATCATTACCTAATGGATTCAATAGTGTCAAGATAAATGAAAGAGGTGGATTGAATTACAGCTGGATCCTTGTCTTAAAGGCTCAAAGGAAAGGGGGATATGGCGAAATTGGTAGACGCTACGGACTTGATTGGATTGAGCCTTGGTATGGAAACCTGCTAAGTGGTAACTTCCAAATTCAGAGAAACCCTGGAACTAAAAAAGGGCAATCCTGAGCCAAATCTTTGTTTTGAGAGAAAAAACGATGGAAAATGAGAATAAAAAGGGATAGGTGCAGAGACTCAATGGAAGCTGTTCTAACGAATGAAATTGATTACGTTACGTTAGTAGCTAAAATCCTTCTATCGAAATGACAGAAAGGATAACCTTATATACCTAAGACGTACGTATACATACTGACATAGCAAACGATTAATCACAACCCAAATCTTATATCAAATTCTATTCTGTATCTCTATATATTTAGATATGATATATGAAAATAATATGAAAATAGAAATCTTCTATTTCTTTCTATTACATATTAGTTACATATTAGTAATCTTAGTAGTTCTTAGTAATTTATTTAGTAATCTATATAAATAGAATATAGATTTCTATGATATCATTATATGATATCAATTCTATTATTGAGATTGAATTCTATTATGAAATAATAGAATACTAATTTCTAGATTTTTTATTTCTTATTTCTATTACTATTAATATGAGTAATAGTATGAGATAAGGATCTATAGAAACCCTATATTTCTATTCTTTTTTAATTAGAATGATAGAGATCAAAAGATATATGAAAAATTGAAGAGTTATTGTGAATCAATTCCAATTGAAGTTGAAAAAAGAATAAAATTCGAATCTTCAGTGATCAAATGATTCATTCCAGAGTTTGATAGATCTTTTGAATATGAATCGGACGAGAATAAAGAGAGAGTCCCATTTTACATGTCAATACCGACAACAATGAAATTTATAGTAAGAGGAAAATCCGTCGAATTTTTCAATCGTGAGGGTTCAAGTCCCTCTATCCCCAATAAAAAGCCCATTTTACTTCCTCGCTCTTTATTTATCCTCATCCTCTTTATTTTTTTTTTCATCAGTGGCTCAGTTTAAACAAAATGAAATAGCTTTCTCATTTCATTCACTCTGTCCTTTCACAAATGGATCCGAATAGAAATCCTCGTATCTTTTTCCAATCCAATCTCATTTGTTTTTTCTAATACGATATGAAGATATATGTTAAAGGAATCTCCGTTATTGAATCATTCATAGTCCATATCTTTTTCCTTACATTTACAAAGAAAGTTTTCTTTTTGAAGATCCAAGAATTTCAGGGGCTAGGGCCAATTTGTTAAGATTTTCTTTTTTAGTTCTTTTCATTGACATAGATAGAAGTACTCTGCTAGGATCTAGGATGATGCACGGGAAATGGTCGGGATAGCTCAGTTGGTAGAGCAGAGGACTGAAAATCCTCGTGTCACCAGTTCAAATCTGGTTCCTGACACGTGAATAAAGTCCAGTTCCTGTTTTTCATCTAGAAGGGGAATGCCAAGATGCTCATTAATTGAAATTGAAATGAAATCTGGAGTCGTGTCGTATAAGGAAAATCGTATAAGTAAAAAAGGGGTTTTTTATCAATCAATGAGCATCTTGAATTTCATATAAATTGGACGTAATATAGTCTTTACGTAAAGGCCAGCCTATCCAACTTTCAGGCATGAAGATACGTTTAAGGCGAGGATGATTCTTATAAGAAATTCCCAACATATCATAAGATTCCCGTTCCTGAAAATAAGCACTTCTCCAAATCCAGAAAACTGACGGGGTTTGAGGATTACTCCTGAGAGCAAATACTTTTATGCATACCTCTTCTGGTTTCTCTATACCATAACGTATTTTCGTAAGGTGATACACACTAGCTCAAGATCCGCCTGGTATCATAGGCACACTGGGAGCGTAAATAAGTGATTGATAGAGTAATCCTTGATCGTAATTTCCAGTATGAGTACTGCGTCGAAGGTAAAACTTGTGATTAGTAGTAAAACATCGATTCTCCTGTTGATACACAGTTCTATCTTCAAATATTTTTCGGGATCTTTTTTTACGAAGTTTCGTTATAGCATCTATAATTGCCTCTGGCTTAGGCGGACAGCCTGGCAAATAGGCATCCACAGGAATTAGCTTATCGACTCCGCGAACAGTACTATAAGAATCAGTACTGAACATCTCTCCTGTAATAGTAAAGGCTCCCATAGCAATAATCTATTTTGGCTCAGGCATTTGCTCATATAATCTTACTAAAGAGGGAGCCTTTTTCATTGTTACTGTTCCGGCTGTTAAGATGAGGTCTGCTTGCCTTGGGCTCGATCTTGGTACTAACCCATAATGATCAAAGTCGAATCGCAAGCCTATTAATGAAGAAAATTCAATGAAACAACAATTGGTACCATAGATAAGCGGCCATAAACTGGAAAGTCTTGACCAATTGGAGAGATCATTCGATGTAGTTGAAATAATTAAATTGGGGTTATTTGGTTAAGTAATGGAAACTCAACCAAATTCAGAACTGTTTCAATGTCATCCTTTCCTTCCCTTTTCTTTTAATTGTCTAAAAATTCAGCTAAGACCATTCCAACGTTCCTTTTCGCCATGCATAAACTGAACCCACAATTGGGAATGAAAGCTTCTATAAATACAGATATACCCAATACATCAAAGCTCATTGCCCATGGATAAAGAAAGACCGTTTCAACAGCAAAAACAACAAAAACTAGAGTAAACATGTAATAGCGAATTCGGAATTGTACCCAAGCATTCCCCATGGGTTCTATACCTGATTCATAACTAGAAAGCTTTTCTGGACCTTCCCTAAAATCCCAGAAATGACAAATGCCAAGATAGGAATAACGCTTGATATTATTAGGAATGCCCATAAAATATCATATTTGTGAAACAGAAACATAAAACTATGAATGTGGATATGAATGTGGAATAGGTTGAATTATTCCATTTCAATTGGAATTTTCAAATCATATAGAACTTCTTAGATGAAACAAGAAAAGAATTTTGATCAAAGAAAGCCGCATAGTTGAGAGTTTGTTTGCTGTAGGACATACTTTGTTTCAAGATTCATCTAATGTCATCCCACTTCTCTTTTTTATTTTTTTTCTCCCTTTAATTCTCTTTATATATGTGATGTGTAGATATAGCATGCTCTTATACTTAGTTATTTTTCTTTTCTATTCTACTTATTCTTATACTTTCTTATACTAAGTATTCTTATACTTAGTTTATACTTCTTATCTTATATCTATTTAGAATATCTATTTCATATAGATCTTATATCTTAGAAATAGATATTCTAAATAGATAGTGAAAGTAAAGAATCCCCTATCTTATATTAACTTTTCTATTAACTTAGAATAATTAGAATAATGATAGATAGTCTATATAGTAATATAGTAAAGAAAGAATTCAAGAAAATATGATTA